TTGATTATTTATTCGGCGTTAAAGACATTCGGAATTTCATCTCTGATGACACTTTTTTAGTTAGTGATAGGAATGGAGACAGTTATTCCATCTATTTTGATATTGAAAATCAGATTTTTGAGATTGACAACGATCATTCTTTTCTGAGTGAACTAGAAAGTTCTTTTTATAGTTATCGAAACTCGAGTTATCTGAATAATGGATTTAGGAGCGAAGATCCCTACTATAATTGTTACATGTATGATACTCAATATAGTTGGAATAATCACATTAATAGTTGCATTGATAGTTATCTTCAGTCGCAAATCCGTATAGATACTTCCAGTATAAGTGGTAGTGAGAATTGCGGTGACAGTTACATTTATAGGGCCATTTGTGGTGGTGAAAGTCGAAATAGTAGTGAAACCGAGGGTTCCAGTAGACGAACTCGCACGAAGGGCAGTGATTTAACTATAAGAGAAACTTCTAATGATCTTGAGGTAACTCAAAAATACAGGCATTTGTGGGTTCAATGCGAAAATTGTTATGGGTTAAATTATAAGAAATTTTTGAAATCAAAAATGAATATTTGTGAACAATGTGGATATCATTTGAAAATGAGTAGTTCAGATAGAATTGAACTTTTGATCGATCCCGGTACTTGGGATCCTATGGATGAAGACATGGTCTCTCTGGATCCCATTGAATTTCATTCGGAGGAGGAGCCTTATAAAGATCGTATTGATTCTTATCAAAGAAAGACGGGATTAACCGAGGCTGTTCAAACCGGCATAGGCCAACTAAACGGCATTCCCGTAGCAATTGGGGTTATGGATTTTCAGTTTATGGGGGGTAGTATGGGATCTGTGGTCGGGGAGAAAATCACCCGTTTGATTGAACACGCTGCCAATCAAATTTTACCTCTTATTGTAGTGTGTGCTTCTGGGGGGGCGCGCATGCAGGAAGGAAGTTTGAGCTTGATGCAAATGGCTAAAATATCGTCTGCTTTATATGATTATCAATTAAATAAAAAGTTATTTTATGTATCAATCCTTACATCTCCGACAACTGGTGGAGTGACAGCTAGTTTTGGTATGTTGGGGGATATCATTATTGCCGAACCCAATGCCTACATTGCATTTGCAGGTAAAAGAGTAATTGAACAAACATTGAATAAAACAGTACCCGAAGGTTCACAAGCAGCTGAATACTTATTCCAGAAGGGTTTATTCGACCTAATTGTACCACGTAATCCTTTAAAAAGCGTTCTGAGTGAGTTATTTAAGCTCCACGCCTTTTTTCCTTTGAATCAAAAGTCAAGCAAAATCAAGTAGAGCACTAAGTTCAATTATTTTTTTGTGTTTGTAGCAAAAAAGTAGTTAGTTTATCGGAATCAAAGTAAATAAGATAATAATGGCGTTTTCTTTGGTGATAGAAGATCTAATTGTAGAAAGAATCAAAACTAAAGTTGAGGATAACTCTTTTTTTTTACCTATATTCCTGATTACGAATCAAGAAGCCTTTATCAACAAGAGTGAGTTCTTCCTTTCGTGAAATTAGGAAAATAAAACGAATTTCTTCTTCTTGTCTTAGGTATATAATTTTAAATTCAAATATATATAATAGAGTTTTGTATCTTTCTCTATCTCCCGAAAAACCATTTTAGCTAAAAATTCATGTTGGGTCGGATTCGAACGAATCTTTCGATAATCTGTAAGAAATTCTTTATCTATTTTTAGAAAATTAGAAGACAAGAACAAAAGACAAAGAAATGCAGAAAAATAATAAAGTTTATTATCATACATATCTTTCTCATGTAGGAGATGAATAAGTAAGTCCATTTCTTTAGTTCTAGAGTTCTACATTCTTTGCACTTATTATACGTACTCCGTTAGATTTAGATATATAGATACTTAGATCTATACTAAGAATTTAAAATTTTTAAAATTCTATTAATAATAATAAATATTCTCTAATTAGAATTAATTAGAATTCAAATTCTTAATTTAATTATAATTATTACAAGATATCTTTATTTATATAATAACATAATAACAGATACAAATAGTAAATCGAGGTACCCCTTCTATGACAGATTTTAACCTTCCATCTATTTTTGTGCCGTTAGTAGGCCTAGTCTTTCCGGCAATTGCAATGGCTTCTTTATTTCTTCATGTTCAAAAAAATAAGATTGTTTAGATCCGCCGGGGACCCAATCTCATCCATTTTTTTTTTGAAAACGTGGACTTGTATCATAAAACAGATATCTATTTAGTGGAATATAGTATAACATGGAATTTCCACCAAACATAAAGTAAAAAACGCTTATGTCTGCAGAAACATGATATGTGTATATATCAATTCTAGCAATTTTCAAATAGATCTGGATCGCTGGATGGCTGAAATGTAGTCGGTGAATCTCTATGTATATCGATATGTATAGTGGGATCGTATTAAATAAAGAGTATGTTATTATTTTAGATTTAACCAATTTGATGAATTACTCCTAAAGGTTGACATC